CGGGACCAGGCTGCGTCTCTTTTCAAGATAGAATTATCTCGCCATCCAGATATAATGAAAAATTGCACCGCGGATGAAGCCATTTTTTCTTTTTTTAATGACCAAACAATACATTGAGGAGTCCTTTAGGCGCGGCGATAACCGGCCTAAAGATATCCTCATGATCGACAAAAAGGAAATAGAACAATTAAACAATATGATCAAAGATCTAAAAGAGAAAGGACCCACATCCTCCACGTTTCGTTCAATTGTGGAGGCGTATTTTCCCCTTAATGATTTTAGATATTTTTTTCGGAAAGCGTAGAAATCGTTCGGGGCCCACTCATTCCAGCGGGAGTTCGTGGGGAAGGGGAGAGGTGAGGCGGGCCCCTTCAATTCAACAAAGCCAGGCTTGAAAGCACCTTTTATATAGCATATTTCTCTCCCAACAAGTCTTTCTTCCTTCATTTTTTAAGCTTCTCATTATCCGTAGACGTCCCACTGCCGTTAGCACTTTTTTTAGTACTCCTTGAACCTAGTGATTTACAACCACCCTCACTGAAGACTTTCTATATATCTGTCTCCATCCAATCAAACGCGGGGCCCTCAACAACCAATGGAGCTCGCCTTCTACGGGACTGGGCCCATCTCCTTCAGCTGGCGTTAGGAGGACCCCCCAAAAAAAGGCAAGGGTGCCCGATGGATACAGCCGGCCGTACGGATTCGGCTAGGGCCGTCGAAACTTCTCCCTTCCTAATCCCAAACCGAAGCAGCTTTTGCAGTTGCCGCCCGGTTTCAAAGTTACAAACCGGAAGAACGAATAGCGCAGAACAGATAGAAGTTTTTTCTATATGAAAACTTAGGTAAGCTCCCTCTGGGCGAGAGACGACTCAAGAATATTATCGACCAGTCTACCTTCAATTTTTTAACTGCTGCTCGAGAAGATTTTGACAGATTGCTTTGCATGGAGGAAACTTTCTGGAAACAGAAATCAAGAGTTCAGTGGCTCCAGGAAGGTGATAAGAACACTAAGTTCTTTCACACTGTTGCTAAAGATAATCATAGAAGACACACGGAAAATAAAGCTAGAAGATGGGTCGAAGACTAAGATGCAATTGGAGATGCTGGTTGGAAGTTTTTTTGAGTAAGTTTTATCTTCTGAAACCAACTCCATTGATAATAGCTTCTTACAAGACATCCCAAGCCTTGTTACTATTGAGGAAAATGAGATGCTAAGTTCACCTCCGACGGAAGAAAACATAAAAGATGCTGTTCTCTTGACAGATCCACATAGCTCCCCAAAACCTGATGGATTTTCGGGCACCTTCTACCAGACTGTATAGGACATCAAAAAAAATGATTTGATTGCGGCTGTTCTGTATTTCTTTTTTTTATGGCGGTATCATTCCTAGATCGATCAATGCAACAGCAATTGCTTTATTTCGAAAAAGGAATCTCCAGCCACCTTTCTTTTCAGATTTCAGGCCAATCAGTCTTTGTAACTTTAGTTACAAGGTGATCACGAAGATCCTATCCAACAGGCTGAGTCGACTTCTTACTATCATAATCTCTAAAGAGCAAGGTGCGTTTGTTAAAGATCGTTTAATATCTGATAACATAACCATTTGTGAGAAAAATTGATAGGCACACGTATGGAGGCATATCATCTTCAAACTTGATATGATGAAAGCATACGATCGTCTGGAATGGGATTTCCTGTTTTAAGTCATGGGTCAGTTTGGTTTCTCAAACACTTACATTTTACTCATAAAAAGTGGTTTGAAAAAAAAAGTTTTCTGTATTGGTCAATGGATCATGGTTTCTTTACTTTATAAGGCTCAAGAGGACTTCGTCAGGGTTTGGAACCCTAGACTCTTCATTATTTCGGAGGAAGCACTTAGCAGGGGTTTATCTTCTCTCTTCCAAAAAGAACTTTTGGGATTTAACAATTGTGGCAGATCATCTATCTTCATCACTCATTTGTTATATTATATGCGGACGATACTCTTGTTTTCTGCAAGGGTTCAAAGAGATCTATCTCGAACCTATTTGGCTTTCTTCACAAGTATGAAGCTTCATCAGGTCAGCGCATTAACAAGTCTAAGAGTGCTCTGTTTCTCTCAAGGAAAACTACTGCGGCTAGGAAGATTGTGATGCAAAACACTTCGGGTATCTCTTGCAAAAGGATTCCCAATCACTTACCTGGGTGCTCTTTTGTATTCTGGAAAGTTAAAATAAAATTTCGAACCGAAAGTGAGAAGGAAAATAGAAGTCTTTGTTGGAAGATTACTCACACCTGGAGTAAGATTGATACTTGTTAAAGATGTCTTATCTTCTATTCCTGTTCAAATACTGGCAGCTTGTTCTCTTCCAAAGGGAGTCATGACGACTAGAAACTCTTTTTGATGTCCAACTTTCTCTGGTCTGAAAAAACCGATGACCGCAGGATTTCATGGAAACAAATATCTTCTCCAAAAAGAGAAGGGGGGGTCTTGACGTTAGAACTTTTCAAGATGGATCTAAAGCTTTCAAGATGAAGATGGGCTGGATGCTCCTTGCTTGTGGAGCGGCATACCGCATACCGAAAAAAAGAAGAAAGAGTGAGGTGACGCCCCTAGCTAAATGGTTTGAGAATGGAACAGCCCGGCCATCTTCTGCTGAACGGTAGGGTAGTGGTAGCAAGGCCAGGAAGTAGAGATTAGCCTTCCTGCATTTCTATTCTTAGTCAATTATATTTGTCTTGTCGTTGAAGCCCTGTCGAAGGGTCTTACTTAGATCACATTGGGCTTGGGATGGGACAAGCTTCTCTATCAATTGGCAAATCTGAGCCTTAATCTTTCTATTCAAATTAGGGTTATAAAATATGAATGAATATTTAGTAGGAAGCCATCCACGCCGAGGTTAACAAAGAATTGGATTTCCCATGAATTTATAAAATGAATTAAAAGCCAAAACAAGTACATCTGATATTGATCACTCTACTTCTTAACCGAGCCCTCAGCGGCTGTCATTCCAGTTGTTGATACCGTAGTAAGCAAATCAATGGATACCTTAGATAGCTAAACTCGCTCAACGGCTAAAAGTCCGAACTACAACCCTGGCAAATAAGGCAGTTTTTCTTACCCGGCGACTATACCCGTTGTTACACAGATTAGCACTTAGCCCGTCGATGTCCGTGTGTATTGGCTTTGGCCCGGTTATGATTGTAATGAAGTATAAACCACTCCCAGTCCCCAACCATTGGTAGACACATCTGAAAGAAAGGAGATATCTCAACTCATTCAGGAGGAGGTGTGCAAATGCAAATGGGGTAACCCCCGCGTATGCCGCTTTTAAGCCTTGTTCCAACGTCCGGATGTGCCAAAAAAAGAATGAAAACAGGATTCTTGGGTAGTCATAGAGCGGGTTTACTTGTTTCTAGAGGAAGCCTAATCAGCTAGTCGCGCGGAGCTAGGAAGTTCCTTCGCTCAACCGAAACGGGCTGAAACGACAACAATTTCTGGGAGCCCATATCGGCCGGGAGCTAGAACCGCAACAACCCCGTGGTTGACGTCTTATCTTAGCACTTTATCACCTATCTTTGCCAGGGGAGTCCCGTCTTTTGCTAACGAAGAAAGAACAATGGTATTCATTTTAAAGTCTTTATAGCCTTTAGAAAAAGATGCCAGTTAGATGCTTAACACCGGTAGATTCATTTGGTTGTTTTTCCTTGGCTTATCGAACCAGCGTATGCCCATTCCTCCTTTGAGGACTCCCAGTAGAGAAAGCCTAAATTTGCCGATGTGGATTGAAAGGAAGTTGGGGATGGACATAGATCCTTCCGCCTATCCGAAAGAAAGCAATGGTTTTTTTATTTATTATTTCCGGAAGCAATCTTCACTGGCACAAGGATCTCCTCACAGCAACTTCCACTACGATAGAACCCGACAATGAGTTTACGAAGGCTTCGAGTAGTGCGGGATAGGCTAATCACCAGACTGCTCTGGAATAGGTGAATCGCCGGAGACAATCACGAGTGAATGGGCGTAGAGTTTATAAGTGAAGGAAAGCGCAACTATCTATTTAATATCCTCCCGCAGGTCCGCTATAAAGCCTACCTCATCAAGAACGAGAAAGCCGACCACCATAACCGACTCTTGTTGCCGAATCGAGCTTGTACCAGGCTCTAAAAGAGTCTTCTTCGAGCGAGCGGTCTTTCTCCCAAGGAAATGCTTTTTGTAGATTGAGATGGATTGATCTTCGCTATCGTGCCTCTTCCTTGTACCAGTTGATGCTGCGGGAGTGCCTAATATGAGTTTGCTCCCATCGATTACAGAGGTTTCAACCACTGAACTTGCTTATGCTCCCCTTTGATCGACTATAAAAAAGATTTAGTAGGAAAAACTGGAATTGGCTTAAATCGAGATTGCCTCGGCTTCTTAGGCACATGAGGAACCGGCCTCAATCGAAATCCCAATCAAAGACTAGTTCTACCAAGGCCAGGATCTGAAAGAGAAGATTCACTGCCATTGACATGGTTCCTTCAGAAGCTAAAGTTGAATGATCGAAGTCTCCTTCAGGTTCAGTCGAAGAGATCGAAGCGAGGTCATCAATTCAACCATTCGCATGGTCTCCCCTAAGACTGACCTCTTTTCCAAATGAACCGAACCTCGATACCACATTCATCAAAGAGATACGGCCATCTCTCTAGGTTGCGCACCCCCTTCACGATCGTTCTATTCGTGCTTGAAAAACGACCCCATCGGCCCGCTCCTTTTAATGGACATTCTTAGCGGCCATAGATCAGATCGTGAACTCTTTCAGACCCTTAGTTTCACTTGGTTGGGGCAGAGTTTCAGCCTGCCTTCCACCGAATATAAAAAAACCTTACAGCTGCCTAACCTGCTGACATCCCGGCGAAGAGAGTCATTATTTGTGTCACATCTTCGAATTCGAGAGAAGGCTTTCCTCTTATCTCTCAAATTATAGGCATTGAAGCGATCGAGCGAGAGAAAGAAAGAAAACTATTGCACACGCCCCTCATTCGCCCTAATAGAAGGTAAGGCAAAAGCAGCTTAAGCCCTTCTGATCCCCCGAGAAGCCCCCGATGAACTTTTATACTTTTCTATTATATAAAAATAAAATTAAAAGTATGACAAATCCGAGGAAGAATCGTAGTTACTGCACCTTGCGTGGCGTCTCCCAGTCCACCACGGCTTGCACGCACCTTCTCTTGCCGTCGCCAATCCAGTGACCAAGGAACTAGACCTTATGCAAAGCACCTTTTTCACATAGAGCGGATTTTCCCTTATGATCTGGAATTGGTCATAGTCTGCCAAGAGGGCAACAAAGCGCCTAAGGATTTTCTTCCATAGTCCTTCATTAAGTTACATAGTTGTTTTAACACCTTTAGGCACTCCCGTGAAACAAGTTCCCCCTCAAGGGGAGTTCTTATTCTTTCATAAGAAAAGCCCCTTTATTAGTAAGGCGGTCCAGTAAAATTTAGTACCTTAACTCCCCAAAGGTAAGAACGGGCGTACTCCATTATGGGTGTAACGGAGAGAGGAACTCTCTTTCCAGAAGAGGGATTAGTAGTAAAAGTTTTCCCAAAAGATTAGGAAAATAAATAACTCCTGTTGAAGTCTTAGGTCTAGCACGTTGCACCCTTGAGCCCTCTGATCACTTGGTCAGTACCAATCCTAAGACCAAATGCTATCTCAAAAGAGTACATGCTGCTGCTCTAACCTCTAAAACCTGAAGAAGATTCCAGCCGCGTGTATGATGCCCTGATGCTGTCATCCGATATCAGGACTGCCTTTGTCCAGGCGCTGCTGGATCCTGACAAATATCAAAGCCAGTTCGCTGAGGTGAACATGAAGGAGGCCCTGTATGCCCAGTATTCGGCTGCTGTCACCTTCACTAACGACGACCTCATGCTGAAAACAACTGAACACAATCGTCCCAACGGGGATATTTACAATCACAAGGTCAATCGCATCCTGTTAGACCCTGGTTCGTCGGTCAGCCTTCTGCCCCTGCGACCCGAGCCAACCAAAGCAGAAGTTAAGGCCAAGATGTTCCCCAAAACGGCAGAAAGATCTAAGCCAGCCTCGAAACTACAGAGCCGGCCGGAATCATCAGCAATTCCTTCCTCAAAGAATGACGAAGGTTCAGAAGGAGAGGCTATTCTCGATGCAGCAAGCAACGCAGAATCAGAAGAGGTTTTTATTCCTCGATGATACATCAAGTGACGCAGGGTCAAGTGTGCTCCACGTCGGAAGTGAATCTGATTCAGAAAGAGAAGCCGAGCTGACTTAGTCGTCCAAAGGCCCCAAGTGAGTAAGGCCTTCTTCCACGAAATGGAATTCTTCCCGTCCAGACGATGCGCACTCCTGATGGGCTCACAAAATCCATGGCAAAAATGGAGATATCGGTTGTGCAAGACCTGAAGACGTTTTATGTCCCATCCTAGTTGGCCGGGAGGCCTGGGACCTTGTTCTACCAGTCGACTGAGCAGCCCCTCTGGAGAGAAGACCGGATTCATAAGGAAGATCCTTACAAAGATGCCACCGAACCGGTGAAGACTCATTACTATTCGCCGAAGGTTAAGGCTTTCTTAGAGAAGGCGGGATACAACTTCAGGCAGCTTTCATTTTTTTTAATATAATGGTAAGCCGGGTCAATCTGCTATTCAGTTAAAAAACCTTGAATTATGCTTTCTTAACTTCCGAATTGAAATTCGTATAAAAGTCGATGGATGCGGCGTGGTTACCATAGCTCATGCATTTATTTGAATCTCTGGAAAAAAGTTTTGGGGTTTCGGGTACTCAAAAAAAAAGGCTCTACTCTACCCAGCTTTTATCCCGTAGTTGCATTTCTCTCCCGGTTATTAAGTAATAAGCCCTATTTGATCTAGTAAGGGGAGGTAAAGGTCACAAAGAAAGGTTCCTGGAATCTCATTTTGTTGGCTTAGCATTCGCATCCCACTCCCGAGAGAAAGGAAGAATTCATTCTTGCACTAAATACTATCCGTTTGTAAGGAGTGTGTGAGCGACCCCTGCAAGTGCACTGAGAAGTAGTGCATTCATTCTCTCCCTTAGAGTCGGGGAGCATGAGGTTAGTCATAAGCCTGGACAATGAGAAGCACATGCCTTAGCTTATGGGTAAAATAAAGAAGTGTGCTTCTTCCCCTTTTGGCCACTAATGTGTGTGGTGCCCCTCTATTCACGTAATAGACTATTGCTATTGGGTTGTTCATCCTTTTCACATGCATACAACTCGGTATAGAAATGCCAGGCTCAAAAGCATTCGAGCATATCTTTTTTTGAGTAGCTGCAAGTGAGCCTTATTTTATTAGTAAAGTCTTGATCTAAATATAGGCTAAGATATCAACGGATAGTTCTTTCAACATGTGGGATGAGGGGAATAAGTAGCTGATCAAGAGAGATGTGAGAAGCAGGCTGTACTGTAATCTAACGTTGTGGTGTGTGGGATCCGGCAAAAGAGGCGCGTTCTACTATACTATTGTACCAACCACCTGCGTTCATTACAGCACCTTCGCCCTACATACATAAGGGAATCGAGGTTTGGAACCCCTTTTCTATTCGAATGAGAAAATCCGAGCACCCGCCGAATTGGTAAGGCAGACGTATCAATCCAACCCATACGATTCATTCATTAAAAAATTTACGGGTGTGAAGACCGGGCAAGGTTGTGCTATCTCCTTGTTCAGCCCTACAAAGTAAGCCCTCAAAGTCCTACCTTATTCTTTTTTGATATATTAAAAAGTCTGCAAAGGAAAAACCTACAACATGGATAGAAATGTGCTGATCGATCAAGTCTATGCTACGGGTAGATTTGTACATGAGAAGGAGACTGCGGGCCAGCCACTTCTGTCTAATAGAAAACCACGCTTTCCCTCCCTCAAAACAATGTTCCTCTCGCTCAAAAATAATTAGCATACTCCATACCATATCCGAAGTGAGTTGGCTGAAAGACCCAGAAGTCTAGTCGTTGAGGGGTTTTAGGATAGAAATAGACAGGATTCATTTCAGATCCAGTACAAATCGAATCTAATCTGATCCCTTTGAATTTTTGAATTTCCTATTTTCACACTTCGCTCTTTCCTACGTTGCTTTCCGGGGCCCATCTAAGTGATGTGCGCGGTACAAAGGCCTATCAATCAGGTAAGCTCGGAACTCTTTTGATTCATCCTATCGGCTCTGCTCATCCCAAATAGATATTATATCTTCCAGATTTAGGAATATAAATTCGGATAATAAGCTAGACTTTATATTTTTAAAAGAATTGACTCGGAATGCAAGAAAAGAAACTACTTCATGGGGCAAAGTCCGCTATTGTCCCTTCACTTAGGGCTGTGAATCAGGGCCTAGCTGTTAAGAGAGAGGTGTAACTAGTGCTGCTGTCGTCAGTCCACCTAGTAACAAATCAATGAGAAAAGTGAAGGTAAAGCCCACCTCAATCCCTTCCCTTGGAAGTCGTGCCCAAAGAGAAATAGACTAGAATAGAGCGCGAAGGCCATTACTCCAAAGAATACTTGAAATCGACTTCCTCTTCTGGATGACGGGGGTTGGTTTCACCTGTACTTATCGATGAATCTTTATGTGATTGATCGAGCACACAACCAGAAAGAATGAAAAAACAAGAAAATACAAGGGCGAGTAAAAAAAAGGATTTACTGAGTACGTCTGTAAGCCTTTATTCAAGCAAGCTTTCTTAGGGAGACAGACGTTTTGGTTCATCTCTGATTCCAGGCGCCGTTCATAGCCCTTGCCCAGCCCAGCCATTCCATCATCGAGTTCGGACCTAGTAAGGGCACTCCGTTAAAGCGGTTGATCACAGAATCCCTAGCTATAGCTCCTGATCCTGATTGCGTTGGGTGTTGTGGAGGGAATGCACGCAGCCAGTCGGTTCTCTGCTGCTTTAGCCGTCCCCGTAGAAAAGAAGGGAAAAAGGAGAGAAAGAACCTCTTGCCACTGTTCTTGCCCCCGCTACTTTCCCCGATATGAATATGAAAGTAATGCTATTTTATGGCACCCGGTCATTTAAGTACCTACAATATCTTACGGCAGCTAAAGCAAGTGACTTAGTTATTCCACAGCATTCCGATCAATACCAGTAAAAGGATCCCCGATCGAATCAGAAATTGCAGAGTTAGGGAGACTTCCTCGCTTAGCTCGTGGCTGCCATTACCAAAGAAAGGGGAAGGTATTAATTAAGATAAAGTCATCATTTCATTAGTGCCATTCTAGTAGTGGAATAGAAACCTCCGCTTGATCCTGAATCTTTTGATCGTCTGATGGCATCCTTCGGTGATTTATGCGCAGCACATAGTTTCCCAACCTCTACATTGAAGTCTACAGCTGGGCTAGCAGCTCCTCCTCCTGCCGCCTATTCAGCTCCTCCGGCCGCCTATGGAAGTAGTAGAGCCACCTAAAGTGCTTTATAGAAAGTAGTCCCATGCATTCCTACAAATGTAAATGGTATCGCTAGACGGTAAGGAAAGAGAAAGGGCCTTTCAGCCTCTGCTTGAGTTCCTCTTTTTTATGTTTATGGTCTTTCTCGAGGCGCTGCCTACCTACAAGGCAAGATCAATTGAACCTTCACCTTAAACTGCGACCGGTCTAAATGCAGGCGCTTCGGGCACAGTAGTTGTTATAGATCAATCCATGGGAGTCTCCGACTTGCTACCCCTTCTCCAGAGCTGCAAAAGAGTTTGACTTCTATTATCTTACGTATAATTTCTAGCAATACTCTTAGTAACTCTCTTTTTATAATATCTTATAAAAAGTCTTTTGGCATACCAATCAGTGAAACTCTAAGCTATCACAGCTACATCCACTCATAAATGCTCCGCTGCTCGGGGAACACTCGTTACGAAGAAAAGGGGAGGTTACTCTCGTCCTACACTAGGTCACCCTCGTCCCTACACTAGCTTCTCCCTCTCCCTACGGTCGAGTTGCCCCGCCCATTTCCTCTCAGACAAGCACGTAACCATCCCCAGTCGAGCTAGCGGCTCTATCTTCTACTGATATCGAGCTAGGTCCAGATAGCTAAATTGATTGTATGACCATTTCTGGACGTTTCTACGGTTTATGGCCAGGGATGCAATCCTATCGATCGATTTCCCTATAGCTTTTTGCCCTCTCGGCGTAAGATTTTGATTGGAAGATTGGGTGAAGCCTAGCTTCTTTCTTTCTTGCCTCTGCCAAAACCAATAGGAATTGGAGCTCCTTCTGAGTAGAATGAGGAGAGTGCAGACGCTTTCACAGATGCCCGGTATCTTCCGGAGCTGTAATCTTTACACACTAAGTAAGCAAGCTTTGGTTGGCTCTATTAACTCAAGATATCCATCATCCCGCGCTATACGGATCGAAGCCTTCCACTTTAGGAATAGGTTTAATTGTTTAATGTGAACGCTAAGGAAGAGAAATCCTTACCGGAAAGCCGGGGAAGTAAGGTTATGAAAGGTAGTTTGCTCGCTCGACCAAAAAAGAAAGATTGAAACAGCCAAGAACAACGAAAACCTTTCAAGCGGACAAAAGCTTTTTAAACCCAGATGATTCTACCAAATCCAATCCTTCAAGAGCGGGGGATAGCAACCAAAGGAAATCGTTCGCAAGGCTAGCCGGTTAAATGGATAAGTCGTGTAACAAACAATCCTTGTTCCTTTCGCCTTGCTGCCTTCGTCTTTCGGCTTTAGGACTAGCTCAGTCTTCTTTAATAAATAGGTATTCAGTGAGTGACTCTTTCCATCTTTAGTTTAGGTTCATTACGGCAGTTGTTAGTTCCGTCTCTTTATCAGTTAATTCGGTATCGTTTATTAATTGCTTTAAGGGCCCCAGGTGCGCTTAAAGTCTTATGATGATCCCTTTGCCCGGTTAAACCATCGGACTCGACTAAGAAATCCATGCCAGAGACTCCTCCTAGTAACCATCCCCGAAATCCAGGAAGGTGTTCTTGAAGACATGGCGGGCTCCAAGCTACACCCTTCTCTGCTACCAAATCATAGATCTTCCAAAGAAGACCAAAGCGAATGAGCTCACTCGATTCGCGTCTGATCCTCCATGATTTCTCATAGACTGATGCGGAAAAGAAGTCACTTAAGGAAACATCCGGTGAATTCGCGACACTCCAGTCTCCAGTACCAATGGACGTACCGAAGCCAATCCTTCATCCAGTTTCTGAGCAAAGACCACTCAAGGAAGTCCCGGACTCTTTTTGTTGGAAATAATTCATCAGGAGCCACCTTAAAATCCGAAGGTTTCGTCTCTTTAAGAAGGGAAGGAAGGAGATAATGAACCTCGAAGATAAGGAAGCGAAAGCTCACTCTGCCAAGCCACAATTCTAATGGATAGTCATTGTGACCCCGAGGCTTGGTGTACATAGCAAGAACCCGCTCAAAGTGACGAGATCTTGTATGACTGAGTTTGGCAAGGACCCTATAACCTGCACCACCTATCCTTACTAAGGTAGAGAACCTTCGTAATGAATGGATATTTTTTACATATAGCCACCATATGGATGATGGTAAGCAAGCAAACAACGAGCAGACATGGCAGATAAATCCACGCGTCCTTCCTTCTTTATAAGAAAAACTAGCATAAACCCCTTGATAATATAGGGCTTTTTGGGATGCAACAGCTTTTCAGTACGAAAATGACCATGAAAAGCGGAAGACTTTCATTTTCTCGGGAATTTTCAATGCAACCCTAATAAAATGGACATCAAAAGTTGCATTATTGCCTTTTCCTTTTTTAGTCAAAGATTTTTCGTTGCAAGACCCTTTTAGTAAATAAAGTGCCGTTGAAACTCAACAAGTTGCTAAAACCCCTGGGGCATGCAGGGAACTAATCATAAGGATAAGACAAGCAAGCTTTTGAAGGGCAAGCTTAAGAGATTGAGGAGGGGCGGGAATGAAGAAGCGAGCCGGATTAGTCTTAGTTATTAGTAAAGGGCGAATGAAGGGACACGACCGGTTGGCGAGCGAGTGTGCTGGTTTGAGAGCTTGATAATTGGATAGTGATGAATCGGGACTTAGTTAGCTATTAATAGAATCCGGAACCGCTCTTCCGTCTTAAACATTCTTTTGAATTGGTGGCTGTTTGTGCTTGGGAAAGGAAATCCCACTGGCTCTTTTGAAGGGGCTGCCTGGTCTTGACTTCCTCGATCTCCATTTGGTAGGCAATCCAGAGGTCGGAATAGAATGCGGCCGAACAGCTTAACAAAGCCCCTGCCCTAATTTCGATCTTAGGTCTTCTTTTAACTTCAGAGCACCACCTGATGGAAATATTTCGGAATGCACATGTCACCCCAGACATTTCACCCGCCAGGTTAGTGGGACAGATTTTGGCTCAGCTTCAACCTCGTGAGAGGTGATTGCACCAGTAGCAAAAGAGATCTCAGGATAAAGAGGTACCATATCATATGTGTAACGAGAATGGACATGACACAGCAAGTTGCTAGTATAACTTGCGGTCTGAAAGCTTTTCAGTCAAGACTGGTCGGGGCTCCGGAGAGGAAGAATCTACATCGATCACGATGCGAGCAAAAAAGAGGGAATTCTCTAATCCGATAGCCTTACAACAAACAAGCTTGCTTAACGCACTAGCTTTGAGTTCCGACTTAAAAGCTCTTATAAGTTCAAAACCAAAAGACAAAGCGCATCGCTCTCACGCTCGTCAGTAAAGTCAGTTATTCGCCTTTTATAAACGAGTGTTGTGTACTAATAGACTTGCTTATCGTAACCGCAAAGAAAGAACGGTTCTATCTATTTTTCCATAAGGGCTGGGGCGCCTTTCGAACGGTATAAGTTACGACTTCGCTTCCGAAAAGATAGATTTTACTGTGATTTACCCGCATCCACTACCGGAAGGAATTGCCTCACTTACCGCCTGCTCTTATTCCCATCGATATGCCCGGAAACAAGAACATTCTTTCTCTCATTCCCTTTACCTTAAGCCTGACAAAGATAGAATGTTTCACTTGCCGTAAAGACTCTATCTCCACAGCCGCCTTCTCTTTCCTTTGCATTACAAACAAAGCGATCCGCTTTCATAACTAATAAGGCGTAAAAGAAAGGAGTCTCGGTATTCGTTCTGACTTCCGCTCGCAAAGGAACAAGATCTGGATTTTACTAGGGCGAGCGCAGTTTACTATGCGAGTGAAGAGATTTAAGCGAGCTAATAGCGAGTGGACTTTGCCCCTCCCTTTCTTTAGACTTGCAGTAAAGCTGAACAAGTTTACTCCGCTTGCACTTGAGCTTGAAGCCTTTTTTTAATCCTAAAGTAGTATAAAAAAATCCCCAAAGCTACAAGAAAGCCGAGACTACAACCGCTACTTGCCCAATAGTACAGCGCCCTCCTTCCTGACTTTACTTTCCTAGCTACCAAGCCCCTCTTCAAACCCTTGCCAGAAGGACGAAAGGAAAGATTCTCCGCGATACCGCTTGAATAACGATAATCGGAGTGAAAAGCCTTAAAGAGAAAGCTTTAGCAACGGTAGGAGTTACTACTTACGCCAGCACCTGACGAGCTTACCAGAACCTTCTCCCGCAACAACAAGAAGAGTTTGGCTTGGACAAGTTCATGATATGAAGAGCCTTTAGATGAAGAACGCCCTACTAATACAAGTCAAGGAGAGGAAAGGACTCAAGATCCCGAGACAACAACGGGTGAAGGTACTACATATAAGCCTTCAATCCGGCTTGATATGCTTTCTCTTCATATAGATATTCTTTTTTTTTAGGACATGAAGAACGGGAGAAGAGAACAGGGGGTCAAAGTGACGAGACACCGGGATCGCGTCGCCTTACGACACCGATGAAAGTAATTTCTGATGAGGAGGAAAGTAAAATAAAGGGGATGGAAATTGACCATCCTTCAAGAAGTAGGGGGGGAAAGAAAAAGGTGAAGGAGAGGAAGCTGGAAATGGAGACAAAGAAGAAGACGAAGAGAGTTCAAACTCTTTTTTTTAGTTCCGAGGATGAGGAGGATCCAACGAGCTTACCTTATTATTAGAGAAAGGGGAAAGAGTAGGGGGATAATCTATAAGGTCTGGTTCTCTAATGTTGATTCTGAATCTGGCTAAATTCTTATATTGAAATTGCATTCTTCTCAAAGAAATATCCCCCGAAGACGAATTCCATTGAGAGGCAATCATCGCTAGTTTCTCCCGAGGGCGTGGTCCCCCAAGAAAGAATGTATTTCAGTCAATTTAAGGATGGTCGTGGCCGGGGTCAATGAAGAAAACTCCCTTTGAAGCATGAAGGGGGTAGTTTACTACTTGTTAGAGTAAGGTAGTTTACTTGCTCGACCATAGGGAGAGGGAGCTTGCTTACTTAGTGCTTGCACTAAGGAAGCCGCACAATGCCAAATGAGGTCTCTGGGCTTCCCGTGTATTCATCCAAATTAGATCCATGATAAAGTTATGGACACGTCCACAAAACCGAAAATCTTTCGATCCCATGCAGTCAATGCCAATGGGTGTGCTTAAGAGCTGGTGGCAACCGAATACCTTTCACACCTAACCCGGGCTTTTGCCAACAACCTTTCTTTCAAAATCCACTTGGTGAACCTATCCAAAGTCCAGGAACAGCTACAAAGGCTTCAAGAGACAGTGGCTCGAAGCATTAAGAGGAAATAGAAAGATTCGTATGAAGAGGTCCTCAACCCTTAGATTTGGAAGGAATGAGAGGGCCCACATCAAAGGGTAGTTGAACCTACATAGCGCAAAGGGGGATCCCCTTAGGGCAAGCACTAAGCAAGTAAACTACCTTATTCGCGGGAATTTCCTCCCTCCGGTGCTGTCTCCTCACTAAGCGCTCTTCTTGTCGTTTCAACCTTTCCTTCATATCGAATTTGGCCTGAAGTCTTTCTTTAGCTTGATCAGATAATGGTGCTACACTTTTGGACATAGGATTTGATATCACCCAATTCTTCGTTTAGTAACGTAGAACTCATACTACGCTAGTAGGGGCTAATCAAAGTAAAGAGAGTCCAATCTCTGAAATAGAGCTTGGTCTCTCCATACTAAGGCGTAGGTTATGACTTGATCCAATAGAGTCAGAACACCTTTATATCTAAATGAAATGGTGCTCAATGAAACGATCCAGATTCCACACTATGCTGTGGGTTGGGGAGAGAGCTGCTCTGCGAAGCTGGGCGTTCAGTGTTCTTATGGAGGAACCATACTAGAAAGAGAATAGAAAAGGCCTTCACTTCAAAAAAGAGCGAGGGAGTGATGGGCAACCTTAGTCTATATGTTGCTCGTGAGCCGCCAAGTACAAGTCTCGCAACAGTACTGGCGCAAAAGGATCGGTCCTTCACTTGCCGATCGTTCGCGAGTCGAACTCGCTCTCTTGCCACGCCTTTCACTCACTCGCTTGAGTCGGACTCAATCACTTTTTTGTTTGGAGGATCATTCGTTCTTCACTCTCTTTATATTACCCGCGGGGAGCGCAGCAACCAAGGTGCATATTATCATATAGAAACAAGCGAAGCGTAGCGATTCGTACTACCGGAAAAGTTTCGCTAACCGGCAGGCAATAGAGTCCGTCGATATGCGCAAGCAAGCGTAGCGAATCACATAGATAAGCCCCTACCTGCCAGCGCGCGGATAGATAGGGCGAGCGAAGCGCGAAGAGGATGGATGTCTGAGCGGTTGAAAGAGTCGGTCTTGAAAACCGAAGTATTGATAGGAATACCGGGGGTTCGAATCCCTCTCCATCCGCGAAGTCATAAGTTATCTCTTGCGTTATCTATAGATAGGAACGAATCGGATCGACTCGACTGAATGGGTAGCTTGTGTTATGATGTAGACGGAGGTTCTTGTGTTATGATTTAGTTAGGACTTTGTCTCCCTTTCGTTATCTTCCGCTCCCCGAAGGATGAGAGGTCTGCAACTAATAAGAAAAGGCTGGGGCGAGTTACCTCATAGCAAGCAAGCACTGGTGCGGTGCTACTGGCATGGGCCTCTACCCCTAATGTTAGTAGCGTAGACCCGCCTCGGACAACTAAGTGAACCGGACACGGACAAGGATTTTGGGCTTTCAAGGGTTCCCAAGAGTCTGAGGAATAAAGATTAGATATTATGTTATAACCTGAAAAACAGGATACCTGACAAGAATGGAAAGCTCAACACCAAAAAGTTAGGCTATCCAGGCAAAAAGAGAGAGATCGACCTAGAAGCTGGAATAGAGATTCTGACCATAATATATATGACAAATGTGCTCGACAATTCGAATGAAGCCTCTACTTCAGGCACGAAGGACGATGAAATCCCATAAGACTACATTGAAGTTATGCCTACACCAGAAAAGTTGGATGACGGTACTACCAAACCAAGTCCACGATTTTCGAGCTAGAAGAACTGGACATTGAAGAAAATCAAGAGCTCACATACCTCAGCAAGGAACTCACTTATGAGAAAATAGAACAGTACATTGCACTATTGATACGGAAAATCTTTTTTATTGCCTGGAACTACAAGCAGATGCCGGGAATTGGACCCTAAGATTGCAGTACACAGGCTAGGGTTGTCCTCAGACCAAGAGACATACAAAGAGCCACCTAGGAAAATGTGCCAAGAACTTGAAGATCAGGTCTGCGTTGAGGTCGACAAATGGTTCGACGTGGACTTTATATAGGAAGAAAAATATCCGAGCTGGATCTCCGTGCCGGTAATAAAGAAAAATGAATCAAAACAAAAGCAGTTAAAGGGTTTCAAGAAATACAAAATCTACATAAGAAGAAGAGAAAGAATAAGAAGGTTATCGAATGATTACTTTGTTGAGACTGTGCTCTGGCCGGAGTGAAGATCATCAAGAACACGAGGGATTGAGAGCAAAGACAAGTGGGTTTCGCCATTGTTTGTGTGATGTGATCAAGAAAGCTAGGGCTTTTTTGGGGTGTTCTTGGAAAGGAGAATGAAAAGAGAGAGAAGGAGATGGTTATTCTGTTTTGGTTTCTGTCATGAAGTGGTGAAATACATTGCTTCTATCGTAGTGTGTTTGTGAGGATGAAAAGTGTGTGAAAAGGAAAGAGACTACATGAGCCTTCCAAAAACAAAAAGACCAGAGCATACCGGATTGAATGTAACGAAGAAAGTGCAAAGTCACTAGTCCCGCTAATATTTAATATGATAATCGGGTTATCATGGAAGGTCTGAATTCTCTTTAGCCTTCGAGCCTGAAGCTAGACAAAAAAAGAAGAGAAGGGCAGGGGACTGTATTTAATGAATGTGTAATGCTGTCCAAGGAAAATGACTCGTGTGGTACTTCACCTAGGAGGTGTCCTAATCAAAAGATTACCTTCTCTATCCCCGACGAAACCTGGCGAAAAAGAAGTGAGATGGACGTTACTTTGGATTGAGAAAATTCTCTATTGTTATAAATAGACTTTTCCCTAACCTAAAAGTGGCACAATTCCCTCTGATGAGCAGCAGGATGTTGATGTCCGAAATATATTCCTGACGTGAAGCGAAAGATGCACCGATTGATTCTGATCGCCCTTTGTTGTTTTCTCGGTATGAGGTTGGAACCCCCAAGTCATGGTTTTCAGCTGTCTCTTTCGCCTATTGGCCGGCATGGTAAGCAAGTATAATTGCCTCCTTCCTTCCTACGCTAAGAATGCTTGGCCTCCTTCTAGTCGCTCCGATTTCATACTGTCTCGGTCGTATTTCTTTAATTGGATTAGCAGACCCTACTCTTGACTCTTGAGGGGAGGGGGAGTCTGAGGTCAGGGGTCGGTGCTGATTTTCCTGATGTTACTGATGTTGTTGATTTTTCTTTCGCTAGAGTGTGAATCATAGGCCGGGTGTAATTATATATATATATCATATATCTGATATCTAGTGGAGTAGCCTCTGTGCCACATATACTGGGCGATTTAGTTCGTTCGGGACACGTGGGCCAAGAAGCTCTAGGCAATTCTCACGATCACGGTCGATCATGGTTCAACTCCATGTCGTGAAAGTGAAACCAATCATTTCTTTCATCAACATCACTATCTCTCTTTCATCGGTAGGCTTGCTTCACCGGTACGGCTCATCGGCTTATTAATGACTAAGCGGAGTCAGGAGTCGGAGAGGCATTGGATTAAGTTAGAAGTAACTAGAACGTTATTATAAAAAGGGGTATAATTAAATAAAGTCATTCGTACCCTACTATTTCAATCAAATACCGCTGGCAGATCCTGGTAATTATTATCTAAGTGGCACATCTGTCCTTTGCACCTCTCTATATGTATGTGCTTTATTTAGTATAGAAAGAGAAAGAGATTCGTCTTGAAAAATGCTTGGTCATTGGATTGAAGTGCGCGGTAGATTCTTCTGACCGAACCGCTCTTTCTTTCACCAAATATGCTCTTCCATTGATTATGTAAGTTCACTTTTTTTCAGGAAACCGCGATCAGGAAAACATGAAATAGGGCGCTAAGAAAAAAAAGTCTCTACCAACATGAAGCTCGTTGCCAGGATAGATCGAATGTAATAACGTATTGTTACAAGTTTCTCTTTTATTTCAGTCTTTAGAATCAGCCGATAATGGAGACAGAGAGATAGAAAGTGTGCAGTGAGGTGACCGAAGGGAGGACTCTTTTCACGAATCCAACTGACATATCGGATCTTGCCATTGCCAGGAGCATTGATGCCGAGAATGCCCTCTTTGCTGCAAGTGAATCAGAAGGGGTTCTTTTCGCCTAATCGGTTATTGTGCTAGAATCGATTGTGGAAGCTCAATGAAAATTATCGTAGTGTAGTTACAGTCAACACAGTAGCTGTAAGGTGAACTTTGTCCTTTATCTATATAATAGGCTGAAACTGCGCTGAATGATAAAGCCTTATTTCCATGACTTTCCGGACCAACCAACCGGCGATTTACGACAAGTCTCTCTTCATTTTTTTGGGGGGAGCAAAGCAGTAAAAGAATGAAGGAAAGGATAATGATTAATTTTTTTCTCAATGTATGGCAATCTATTATGAATTTTTTTATTAAGAATGGAAAAAACGAAAGATCACCGTATGTCGATGAACAAGTAATTAATGTTCCAAAAGAGGAAATGATGAAACGTATAGCAGAGATTGTTAAAAAAGCTAGCGAGGATGACTAAACAGTCATTTAATTTAGTAAGGAGGGTGGGGATTATAGTGTTTTGGCGGAAACGCGACCGGATGTAGTCATGTTAGTTTTGCTTTTCTTGTGCATGACGAACCGGGTGAACAAAGTCACGATCAGAATGCAAGCAAGGTAGTTCGCTGGGTATGTATTTTGATCCCAGGGGTGCTGGTTCGAGTCCAGCTCGTGACAAGACCTTTGTTTAATATCTCGGCGCCTCTTCTCCTTAGACGGATGACTCTCCCATGATCTGAGACAGCCTCTTTTTCCTAGTTAGGACATTACATTGGGAGGAGAGATTCACCCCGACAGGAGATCCCATCTCTCTTATGATTTCTCGAGTTACAGGGAAAGATCACGGCTGCATTTAGGAGTGAAAGCAGCCAATTCTTTCTTCTCTTATGAAATTCACGATCTCCCCTTGAGAACGCACAGAACAGTTACTAAATCATACCCTTTGGATGTTACATATCTGATACCTTTTGGTCCCTCACGGAACACTGGCTATATCATCTAGCCCCATGTCAACCAACCCAACTCCTCCTGCCGCTATGCATCCTATTGGGACGCTTCGCATTTTTGTTCTGCCAAGGTCTAATCGTTCTGACGTAGTCTAAGTCTTCGAGGGGAATGCCGACTGCCGAAGTTGAAGCTGAAACCGATGATGTTAACTGGCGATGCAGATTCCGAAGCCGTGGCAAAAAATCTTTCCCCTGTAGAAAGAAGTGTCTCCGAACAATCTCTGATGAGCTGACCCTATCTGAGGCTGTCGACTTAACTGCGCCGAATCTGGAGGTCTGCTTTGATCCGAGTCTTCCATGGCCTGATCGTGCTCATATTGATCCGGAGGAAAAAACCTGCCCCAAAGGCTATGCTCTGCCAAAGCGGTGCCCCTTAAATGTGCTCTCATCAGATAGAATTAAAGTAGTGAGAGTCTAGGTAAGCCCGGGGAGCTATGGGGGTCGGAGTGGTCTCTCTAGTCATACCAAGTAGCTATATGAATTAGGTTCATTTCCTTCTCGATTCAATCTTTAATTTCGTTTGATTTTTGGTAGAAAGCCTATGTCATGGCAGTAAAATATCTCTTTTGGAACAGAGCTTTAAGCCTTTAGCACATAAATAGCAATAGCAGTCAAATCATCCTTTTGATTTGAGCCCACTTCCATACTGATTGGAATAGCCAAAAATGCACCTTTCCCCGCTATCACTTTCTAGAATTCTTTCTGATACATGCTCCGAGAGGGTTAGCCCCGGCTATCAAGATGAGCTAAATGGTCACACCAGTGTACTATGCCAAAAGGAAATTTTAAAGATCTCGGTGGTCTTGTGAGTGGTTGAAAAACTACGATTGCAGTTTTCTTTAGGAAGTCCCATAGCAGTGAGGCTTAACAGACAAAGAAACCGGTGGATACTTCCACTAGTTGGGTAGAAGGTGACGACCCTAATGAATCGACTATGAAGGTGGCTGTTAGCTACATCAGCGCTCAAATTCTTTCATCGTCCCTGGCATCGATGATCAACCCCGGGCACATTTAGGTTTTGATCTTCGGCCATCCTGGTCCTCAGGACCCAACACAATATTATTCATTCTTATATATTTCCTTTAAAAGATGCAAAAGGTGTTGATACGTCCTATCCACATAGAAAGCTTACCCTCTTCCACGCATTACCGGTGGATGCTACAGCCGCTAACACTTTGGCTGCAGGAGGGGAATGGTTAAGTGAAACTCTCGACGTCTTGTTTGGTAAACGGGATGTTTACCCGGGCGCCGTAGTCTTGCCTAACCGTTCGGTCGGAGATACCTTTGTATGGTATAGCAAGCAGTTTAGCTACTTGTATCGATTTGCCACAGTGTGGTTAGATACAATGCGATGGCAGCCGCGGCTTGGTAGGATGTTAATGAAGGTCGAGGGAGCAGGGAAGAAAAGGTTATTCCCTATTGACTCACCCTTGTATCAGGCCTCGGTACGGCCTATACATGATTGGGCCATGACGGTTTTGGCAAGGTTAAAAATGGATGGTACCTATAACCAGACCCAACCGTTGGAGTACCTTATAGGAAAGAAAAAATGATTTTCTTTTGATCTCAAGGCTGCTACCGATTCCTTACCAGTTATCCTGACGTCCTGTATGATTGCAGGGTTGTTCGGAAATCCCTTTGCAACTTCCTGGACGTTCATACTTTGTTCTGTAGTCTTTCAATTACCATATTTAGATAAAAAGGCTATAGGTCATCGGTTGTGACGTTCACGAAGGTAGTTTACTTACTTAGTGCTTGCGCTAAGGGCTAGGGTTGCTTTCTCTGTTGGTTGAATTGGCCACTAGGTGGAATCAGACCTTCGGCTCTCGATTGCTGCTGGATTACCTATGTCGCTTGCGTTAAGCTTTCTTCGCTTTCAGTTCTCGGAGATGCACAGGTCGTGGATTCCAAAGCCTAACAAGCCAGGCCCTATAACACCATGCAAGAAGGACCTCATTGTCATGGAAGCCCTTTCCTTACTCCTCAATATAGTCTATGAGGACGTCCTTCTGACCCACTCTCATGGCTTTAGGAAGGGGAGAGGACCCATTACCTTCTTCGCGCATGTTGATAGTTGGGGGACAGTAGATCGATTTTTCAAAGCAGACATTGTTGGTTGTTTTGATAACATTGATCACACTCTTCTAAATAGAAGAATTGGTTTAGATATGGGTGAGAGCAGTGAGAGCTTTTGTAACTCAATTTTTCAGCTTTCTAAAAAACGGAAATAAGAGATAAAGAAGGTAAGACTTATGGCTCCTGTATAAAAGGGCAGCCCGTTGTATCCCGTCTTAATGAACAGCTTTCTTCACCAACTTGATGTGAAGGTGCAAGACTTTATGAGTAAAGAAGCGAGAATTAGGTATGTGCGCTACGCTGACGATATACTTTTTGCTATTAAGGAAGGAGCCAACTCAGAAACGGTAAGCCAAGGGTTCAAGCAATTCTTTAATGAGGTCTTGACTGAGCTCAAACTGGAAGCAACTAGTTTTGAGCTCGTTCGAGGAATAAGCAAGCCATGCTCTACCTTAGTTCTCGGAGTCCTAATATAAATTCGTCCGGACAGAAACTTGGAGTTAAGGGCAGCCATTAATAGGTTAAAAAACAAATTGTTTCAATCAATCGACAACGACATAAGGAAGATACAAGGCAAACGCGTAAAACACTTTGAGAGAGCGCTCCTTCCCCGAGTATTCCAGTATCTCGCTCTCTCAAAGTGTTGTTGCAATGCTAACGAGGTACTAGCTTTTCTACAGAATTCGTACATTCAAAAGTACAAGTTGTATCTTCAACTACATAAGAAGAAAAAGCCCAAGGGTAAAGGCGACACCGAAAACCTCCTCAACTTAAGAAGTATCAATACGCGTTTAAAGCATTTCCAACTATAATTGCGTAGGAAAGGAATTCATTGATTTCGAACAACAAAAAAAGGAGGTCCATGAGCACTAACTTTCTTCTCTTACCCTTTTTTTGGAAAGGAATGCTGCTATAAAGGAGGCGGAATTACAGTTCAGTTAAAGTATAATGGCAGGATAGCCGCCGCTAACTAAATTCACACAATTTTCGTATAGAAACAACAGCACCAGTACGGCTTTTAGAGGGCCCTCTCCTCTCTTCTATTACTTGTTTGAGTTCCCCCGTCTCCCATCCTCTTTTCAAGTCCCACTCTTTTCCCGGTTAACAACGGCGGACCCTCTTAGTTATGTTAAATAGAGTCCCATCTAAGGGAACAGAACTTTTTAGTATCAAAAAGTCACATGGCAACCTATGCCCGAATCACATTCTTTTTTATTTAAGTTATCTTCTTTTATAGTCTTTTCTTTATTGGCTTCATCCCGTCCGTCCCATTACATCTAGTGCGTGTCATACTTTTTGGGTATAAGCCCTTAGCGCAAGCACTAAGCAAGTAAACTACCTTTTTCGCTAAACCAACAAGGCATTCCATTGAATGAAGCCCACTTCCCTCCTAGAATAGAAAGCCGCTTTCGGGGGAGAACTCTTGCTCACAGGCTCCCTGAAACCAAGAGACGAGACAGAAGATGCATAAGATGCAGAGGATACTATGGATTCAGAGTGAGCCTCTATCCTAGAGAAGAGAGCACCTTCAACCGACAAAGCACTTATTTCCCGCTCTTCCTGCTTGGCCAAGATGTGTTAAACGGAGCCTTCTTTAAAAATGTCTCTAAAGGTGGATAATGGGACTACAGGTCTGCTGCTTTGACTTTTTCTTTTTAGGAGAATCAAAAAATGTCGGCGAAAAGTAAAAGGCGGAGAATCCCTCGAAAAAAAGGCGGCAAATCGCGCAGAAGCTCTTTATTACTTTTTGCTGCGCTTGAACTGCAAGAAGAATCCAGGGATATTGTGTACCTAAATTCCACTTAAGGACCAAGACAAGCGGAGCCCAGATCCTGTTGAGGCAGAGTAAGAGGTAGTTTAATTGCTCGACCATAGGGAGACGTAGTAAAATTGCTTACTTAGTGCTTGCACTAAGGAATGATTCGCGATTCCCAGATAGCAATAGCAATGCGGCTAAAGCGATGCTAAGCGCACAGACAGAGAAAAAAAGGGATTGATTTCGAACGGGATTCCCCAATTGCAATGGATTCGCGAGCAGAGCCAAGGAACTGATGTGTAGCATCGGGGCCGCGGGATCAAGCTTCGGGCTAGCTTAAGAGTGGTCGAGCTTGTTCTCACCCTATGAGAGAAGGATCGGGATTAGCTCATTCACTCCTAAACTCATTCAGCGTCTGGGGACGGATAAGAATTACAGAGGGGCGAGATACTTTCTATACTGGTTGTCGAAAAAAGAAGGAAAATCCTATCCCTGTAGGAGTGCTTGAAAGGATATTACTATGTGGTTGTCAAGCTCGTATCTCAGAGTAGAGGGTAACGAAGTCGCTCGACTGAAAGGAGAGGGTAACGAGACGGAAGATGTGATAGTTCGGGGTGTCAACTAGAGCAAGCTATCCCGCATGGAACGAGAAACTCACGCCCAGTAGAGCTATATGCGTTCAGAGCTGCAGCTTGCATAGAGCCGGTCTCCCATGAGCGTAAGATCCTATCGTCTATAGACATGACTCCACTTTAGAGGAAATAACATAGGGACAGACAAGCTCTTAGGGTAGGGTTAAAACTACTGAAATAGCCTGATCGTTATGTCTAAACTTCTTCCAGATTGAATGAGTTAATGAGATAATCCTTCTATGTCTCACACGGCAGATAACTCAGTTAGATAAAGGTAGTTTACTTGCTTAGTGCGAAACCCTGCCTGTCCCATGATAGAACGAATTGGGCAACCTTAGCAGCTTCTTCTTGTTTAGCGAGGAAAGCCTGTTACGAGTAAGTGGAGGGGCGCAGAAATAGCTAGAACTGAATGCGGAAAGTATGGGAAAACATCTCGTAATGTATTTAACCAGAAAATAGATTATGCTCCTGCGAAAGTATCTACTCGTTACGGAATCTTAGGTGTCAAAGTGTGGATTTCATATAAAAAAAAAAGGGACGTGCTATATCCGAAACGGACGAAATATAGTAAATATCGTAAAGGCAGATGTAGTAAGGGTTGCAAACCGGACGGTACACAACTTGGTTTTGGGAGATATGGCACTAAAAGTTGTAGAGCTGGTCGTCTTTCATATCGAGCCATTGAAGCAGCGCGTCGGGCTACAATCGGACAATTCCATCGTGCTATGAGCCGAAGAAATAGTAAGATATGGGTAAGAGTTCTCGCAGATCTCCCTATTACCGGGAAACCTACAGAAGTAAGAATGGGAAGGGGAAAAGGAAATCCTACGGGTTGGATCGCTCGTGTGTCCACGGGACAAATCCCATTTGAAATGGATGGTGTGAGTTTGTCAAATGCTCGACAAGCCGCTACATTAGCGGCGCATAAACCATGTTCGTCAACCAAGTTTGTTCAGTGGTCGTAACGTAATTGGTTAGCGGGGAAAACCGGGCCGGGATTCAAAAGAATTAGGCGAAGTGTTTGTTCCTGAACGACGGAAGTGGAAAGACACTAAGGGAGAGGGATATATTCCTTGATTTTAGTAATCGCCGAGATTGTACGACGAACCCTTTTGTTCCAGGTGTACGACCCTGATACGTTACGGTTTTTTTCCGCCGGCCCGGTTTATAAAGTGATAGTAGTAAGAATAAATAAGAAAGATAAAAGCTCAGATTCAGGAAAGGAGGCTTTATGGGAGAAAGGAAGAAAAGTATGTATGTATCTGGGGGGTGGGGGTGGAAGGAATTGGCAGAATTCTTTTAGGTCCCAATGAGGGGGGACCGGGTCATGCGACGGATGCAAGCTAGACTTTTAAGTAAAAAATCCAAGATTTCATAGAAGAAGGAAAAATCGACGTGGTGGATGAACAGGAAGCTCCTAAGAACCCCAACGATAAAATGGGAGTTTTTTAGAACCCGCTCCCTAGTCACGCTCTGGTCTCAACATGCTGGGCCGAGGAAGTGTCCGATTTCCAACAGCCCCCTACCATCACTACAATTAAAGCTATTAATACTCTCTGGCTTTGTGAGGAAGATCCCTCCCACTGGATCATCATGACCCCTACGTTCCGGCTTTTCAAAAGGCGATCCGGAAGAAGAATTCAAAAAAGGGATAAGGCTGCAAGAAAGAACCTAGAGAGGAAGTTCCGCCGAAACGAAAGAAGAAGAGGAAATGCCGCTCAAAGGAGAAATGCTGCCGGAAGAAGAGGAAATAAGACTCGAGTCTCTGGAAATGTTTCAAGAGGGAGTTCCATGGGAAGAGGAAAATTCAGAAAAAGAGAAAGAAAAGAAGAAGATTGAATGGATTATCCCGAACCCGCCTCCGCCGCCGTCGCACGAACCATTTATGATGACCGCGTCTGGGTGGATTGTGGTGCTACCATTCCTTTAGGATACCGTTCGGCTTCAGTAAAAATTCTTCCCCTTTAGTTTTTATAGATATTGAGTTTGTACGGTAACTCAACTTTGAGTATGGAATTTACTTTGTTGGTTGAGTGGAGTTACGGTAGTTCAATCTATAAAGGAAGGACTGGAAAGGCAGACTCGATCCTTTCAGTCTCGAGGGATGGCTATTCCTGTTCTGACTGGCCGGGACTCAAACTCAAGGACCTGTTCTAAGGCTGGGAATTGAGCTCTTCAATGGCCTCCCTATGGCTGTTTTGAAGGTTCCTTTCCCCAGACCCCGGGGGGAGGAGCTGTAGAGAAGGCAACCGCCCTCGCCCGAGGGTAAAGAGCATCAATAGTGAGTTCTCTACTATATAAAGAGCTATAAAGAATCTAGAAGGGTCTTTTAAGAAGCCTTAAGGATAAAGAAAAAGAGAAGTAATAGGAGTCTAATAAGGATAGCTACGATAGAAGAGTTCCGACCAGAGATACAGTAACGAAGGAAACAAACTAGCTGTTTTTAAGCGATCTCGATCTCGCTTCCGCTCCGGGCAGTGAAGAGAGAAGACGGAAACGGATTCTCTCTTGCTTTCGTTCCTCTATCCGTGGTAAGAGTGAATCCCTTTCGGTATCCTCACTTGATCTAACCTAAGAACTTGATCAAAATAAGACTTCGGACCGGAATAACTTTACTTTATCATTCCTCCCCCCTGTAATGTAAAGTGTTTTTTCTCCTCGCTTCGTTCCTTTACCTGCTCAACCAAGATTTCTCTTCCTGTAAGAACAGATGCTAGCACTAATAACAGCTAAGTTGTCCAATCTGCTCATTAAGAGAAATGAATGCAAGTAGGTAAACAACAGGGAGTCCCTGACTTCAAGACACATGGTGAAGAGCACCGGTCAAGCTCACACACAAGAGGGAAGGAACGAAAGATTGATTGATCTGCTGCTAGTGCTTGTTGTTAAAGTTAAAGCAGCTTTCTGTTTTCTCTTAATGTTACAAGGTTGATCTAAAAATCGTAAGTATAGTTACGGTTGTTTCCCCTATGAGTTGAGCTAGAAGCAGTTAACAAGATTCTCAAGTTACTGTTTTTAATTCAGGGTAAATGTTCAGTGGCTATCTTCTCGACTGTCTGCTTTACGGAACGAACTCAAGTGTGATTGAAGTAGCGAGGTTCTGAAAGAAAGGGGCTCCTCCCCACAAAAGCTCTACTGAGCTGGGCACAGAAAGACTGTCTGTCTACTCTAAACTTCAAGATCATGAGAGGGAGTTCCGTTCTCATTCATTCGACTAGACTGAGCGAGAGATTGAGTGTGAACAGCTTCCTATCAGACTACTAGTTCAGTCAATAATCCTCGTTACTAGGCTCGGGCCCAGGTTCTCTGAGTAGACGGGTAGGGGCTTGCTCCGCTCCGTAGTCGAACACTTGGTGCGACCGGATGCTAGTGCGCTTATCTCACTCAATCTTTCTGACGTCTGGGTGCGAGAAGCAAAGGTTATGAAATAAAGGCACCGAAGGTGTGCAAGGTAGAAGGAAAGGTAAGACGAGACATCTACCGAACATCACTTCCAAGCTTCACATTGGGGAGATAAAGTGGATTTGTTCAAGCGTACAATGAACATGTGAATGAACATAGAATATTAGCACATGAATTCTAGGTAACCGTCTACTCTTTCTGTCTAGAGGACAGAGCCCCGAGCGCTAACCTAAAGGCCTAAGTGGAGGCATTCCTCTGCTAGTCCTACTCGTGCTTTCGCTTGTCTTTCCGGCCTCACTTGATCGGGCTGTATTTCCTGACCTGACTGACCTCTCGGGTTACCACTGGACTGTGAGGGCTGCTTACAGCTCCAAACCAAAGAGGAATCCTTTGGCCTGCAAGCCGATGCTTTGACTGCATTGACCACTTGGTGGGGCTGCTGCTTACCGAAGCCTCTTTGCTGACTTTTTCAATCTGGTTAAGGTCGACGAAAGCCCTTTCTTGTGTCTGACCTTTCTCCGATATCTGAACCACCTAAGCCAAAGCCATCGTGAGAAACAGTGGTGAAGCTGGGTTCTGAATGAAAACAGAGCGAGCAGGGAAGAAGAAGGAAGGGGAAGGAAGTGACATACTTCATGTACCCGCTGTTGTCTCCATAAGCGCTGGTGCTCTAATACTAATTACTAATAGGCATTCGCGGACTAATCTTGTCCGCCTTTTAGGTTGTTGCGCCTTATCCGCCTCTTTGAGGTAATTACCAGTCTTAGTTATAGCAGTAGGAATGTGATCTTTGCCTTATCCGGATCTATCTACACTGTCTCAGCTCGTGCAAAGCGGTAACTATCTGAAGGAAGGGTACGGAGTTGATCCTCGCACCGAACTCTAAGCGCTAGTTGAACCTTCTTCGGTCTCTTTCAGCGGCGGGGACTCTCTTAAAGATGGTATTCGTTGCGCTTTCCTCTGACAGTTATGCCCCAAATGAGGGGGGGCAACCGCAAGGGCCGTTCATGTAAGTTTCGCCCTTTTTAAGAAGTATGTTCTAGGTCTTTTCCCAGGAAAGGCATATACTACTGATAGTGGTCTCTGCATTCTCCGATGCGCCCATAAGATTTTTTTTTAGGTTGAATATATGTCTCTATGATTATAGCTCTCCCCTCGCTAGGTCCTGGATCGCCTTCTCCTATGAGCTTTTCTAATCCCGTTGATCTCGAGATGGCTGAGTCCGATTCACCTTGTACTGAAGGGGCGAGTGGGAGGAGTGAGATTAAAAAAAAAAATAAGAAATATGGTAACCACAGAGGGAGAGAGAGGACTCGGAGGACGCACGACGCACCAGGAAAAGCTTCGGATGTCTCTAGTCAACGTGAAGCTGGGCGTACAAAAACAAGTAAATAAAGGCAAAACACCTAGAAAACCGAACACCCCGAAAAAAAGGGGGAATTTGATCAAACAAAGTATGTGCAGTATGTGATCGGAGGAAGGAATAGAAAGACTCCTAGTAATCTTCAACAACAAGGACAAACACAAGGTACAGAGACAGAGAGAGAGGCGCGACAGCCGCAAGGCACTTTTGCTTTGCTTTGATTTGATTGTATCGGGAGATGGGCTTGCGTATTAGTTGGGTTTGCTTCTACCGAGGCAATGTTCAGGAAATTAGGTTTCTCTAAAAGAGCAACCGGCTTAACCGGCTGAGCACGAGGTCCCACATTGTCTCCATCAGCGGCTAGGAAAAAGTCTTTGACTCTTCTTCTAGTTAACCACTGCTTTAGACTATTCCTACTATTCATAGTTCTCAATCTTACTTTTCTCGTCCAAGTCTTATATAGTATTGTCTTAAATAGTAAGTATATAAAGAAAGAATAAAGTAAAGCTTTCCTAAAGGGAAAGGAGTGAATGATTTGAATACTTCTTCCTCTTTCCCTTCTTCTCAAGCTCTTACTGGCGCAGATAAAGTCTTTCTTACGGCCAGACGACTTAAACACAGCGCTCTGATCTCCGACCTCCAAGGACCCAAGCAAAGGATTGACTTCGCTAACCTCAGCTTAACCGAAGTCAATATTCTAACAGAACTGGAAAGGGCATACCTTGAATACAGATCAAGATTCACTCATGCACTCTGGAACTGACTTAGGAAAGCTAGCCTTAGCCCAAAAATAAAGGAAGGCAGCCGAAAGCCCTACAAAGAATATCGCTTATGAACAGGCCCAGGGGTTGTCAGTTGAGAAGGAAGTCTTTATTGAATTGATCATAGAAAAAAAAGGATAGAAATTGAATCGTAAGTCGGAAGATCAGATGAGCGGAGAATCGGGTTCTGCTAAGCAGAAAAGCCTTCTCTAACGGGTCGATTCGAAATTGGAATGGAGTTTGAGGCTAGTGGAGCAAGCATGAATAAGAAAAGGAAAAAGCCAAAATGAGTGGAAAGAAATTCAAAGCTAAGCCACCACCACCGAATAGAACCGACGAGTAATATCCTGTCCTTCCCTACCTACTGTATTCAAGCGAACAAGTGTGTTAAGCGAATCACTTTCCGCCAGTGGTACGCACTACATGAAATCAATGCCCAGACCACTATGTGCGTAATCTATATATCTATCCTTATTGATTTCTTTCGCCTATGGAGTGTTAGGGTATTGCGAAGCTTCTCACTGGAATAGACTCGAGATTAAGCACAAGAGACGCTTGGGCCTATCACAGACAGGCTCGCAAGCTTAACACGATGAGAAGGTTCCCCACTTAACCCGAGTTTTCGGGTAGAGTAGTGGTCGCCATGCGCCCATCGGTTATAGCCGCTCGCTAGTTGGGGGCAGGAGACAGCCTTTAAGAGAAAGAAGGTCTACTGGCCCGGTACGGTGTGGTTTTGTTGGATTTCTCCGTCCGCGTACTTTCACTGGCCCTTTGAATCGATCCTGAAAGACTCCCCCATAAAGAGAAGGTTATCCGCTTATCCGCTGTTTAAGCTCGAAATCTGAACTTTCACAACCACCAACAGGAAGACAAGTCAGTCAGTATGGGATCAAAAAAAGTCTTTTTCTGGTCAAGTTCCAGGGAAGGACGACGAAAAGCACGAGTTTACTTTGAGGTAAAAAAGCCGACGGTGCCTAATCTCCTCGGATATCATCGGCCATCGTTCTCATCGATGCGATGACCAGACATGTCACACCATCCCTCGCTGCCCTAACTCACCAATCCCTAGCATCTGCCTAAGTGGTATCCTATCACGGAGGCTAGTAAGTAGGCTTTTCTCATATTTGTCACTCTCCACCCAGTATATCCTCCGATGGAAGGGGTACTATCCAATTGTCAGTAGCTTGATTACTGTCTGGCCTTTATCCCTTGCTCATAAAAAACGGATATGGGAAAGGTTGGTGAAAGTGTAAACTAGTGACCTCGGAAGATAGGTGGGCCATATCCAGTCCAGAATGCATTAGACTAACTGCATTGGTACCGAAACATCTGATCAGGCCGTCTGGGGTATATGATATGACAGGTCGTTGTACTAATGATCGGTAGGTGGGACTGATACCTAACTCGGGTATCTATCCCTGTGGAGGGCCCCCATTCAATGATCAGATATGTCCATGGGATTAGGTATGAAATGGGCCATACCAACTTGTTGCTTGAACAAGTCCTAGTGGTAGGGCTCCTCATATGGTTAGCCTCCCTGACCCGTAGCGTAGATTGTGGAATGGGATTGGGAATCTATTATAGTATTAACCGAATTTCGGAGGGGGTTCCAATTCATATCCGAGCGTTGGTGCACTTCCCATCTGTTCCCGGGCTTTGACGTAAGGCCTGTAGACCGAGCCTCATATCCCTGACTTCAGAGTCCTACGGTCTTCTTTCTTCTCCCTAATTCTCTGTGAGAACGAATCTTAACCCTTGGTCTTTTTCTTCCTCCTGACTCTCACTTGGAAGCAAGAGATGAAGACGTAAGCCTTCCTTATGATCGATCACCCTTTCCCGCTGGTCCAGTCAGTTTTTCTTTCTTCACTTCCTTCCGCTTAGCCGATAGTGGGCACTCTAATAATTTTTTAAGTAGGCATCTATGAAATCACTAGGGCTGCCTCTTTTCAGCTCTTTCTTAGGCTCTCTCGAGTGGGTTTGCACTCTGTTATGCTCTTAGTTTATCTTCTCTTGGCTTCTTTCTATGGATTAATCCTTGTTCTACGCTCATGCTCTTTCCATGAGGAAGACTTGCCCTTGATGATGGAACAACGGCTACCTCGGTCTCCTATAGCTAAACCATCCTAAAGAGCCAGCCAAAGGACCCGCATGCTCGGATCTTGTATCAGGATTAGCTTCTATAGGAATATATATCTAATAGGGAGAAGCTCTTGCGGAAATATTGCCAGAAAGGCGGGTGGTGGGAAGGATAGACTATATATAGTAGATCCGACTTCCTCGACTGAAAGGTGAGCTACGGGGTCCAGGTTAGTTGATCTATTAAGAAGGTGAAAGAGCTTCCCTGGGCTTACAGCTCGTGAAGTGAGTCCGCTTTTTATAACCCTTAATGCCTTCTAACGCATTCTACTAATCTTCGACCACCCTACAGTTAACAACAAGGAGAAAGGCAAAGGCTTTGATTCCTGAACCTCCCATTGTGCCATCCTGCTCTCCAAACTACAAAGAGAAGACAGCTCCCATGCTTTCATAGACATCAAGAACAGCAGATAATATCCGCCTTAATCTTTATATAGGTTGCCCCTCTTCTTCTCTCCTAGCTATCAGAATAGGAATCGCTATTCGTGGAAGAAAACCGGACTCTCTCTTATGGATTTGTATGGCTTTGCCTGCCGCCTTTCACCCGCTTCTCTAAGGAAAAAGTCTAATGTCATGTTGATGCCATCAGAATCTAAAGGATTGATCGAAATAAGGGCCCGTAGGCAAAAAAGTCTTCCCTCGGCTCGGTAGCTAGTTTGGTGATGGCAATGAGCATCCTTCCCGCCGACCACTTATAAAGACTGTCTCTAGAGAAGCTCCAAAGCAGGATAAGAGAGCCAGTAACAAGCAGAACAAAGACGCGCCGCCACGCGGGCGGGCAGAGCTAAGGGAAGAGAACAGCTACTACAGCTGAGAATCGCCCTAACCTTAGCGAAAGCACTTGATTTCGCCCTTCCTTGATCAAAGACTTTCAAGCTCTCTTCTATAGGAAGGAATAACTATCGATGTAGGATCTCTTTCAAGTAAAGTACAATATCGACTTTCATTCCACTTTATCAAACTAGAGTAAGGTAGCGAAGTCAAATATGCATTAGAGAGTCGAATATGCAAGAAAGCCAATAGGCGCTCGTGATCTTCCTTGATTTCAGGAATGAGTAGATACTATACCTGTAACAACTCTCTTCAAATAGGCTTTCTTTGAAGGCGTAGGTGTCTTTTCATTTTAAAGTAGTCGGTGCTTTTCCATTTGATTTGCAATCCCCTTTTTCTAGTTATGCAGTTGATGATCGGATATGAAAGAACTAATCTACCTTCTATAAATAGAAAGTAGCTGCTTTCCTCTTATGAGGATTCACAGCTTGAGTAAGTAGGTAACCTAAGTCCAGTCTGATCTGAGGGAAGCAGTCCCAAGTCAGTAGCGAGTACACCACTCTGAGAGCCCAGAAACAAAGATCCCATCCCGTACCCGTAAAGCATAAGAAAAAAGTCTTTTCCTTTTTCAGAGAATGTGTAAGCACCCTAGAGTAGAGGGGGAGGCCCATTTCCTAGCCTAGTTTTAAGCAGAGCAGCACCATCCTAGTCCAGAGCAGTACCTCTCTCTATGGGCTCGAGGCAAGACAAGCAGCCCGCTTCGCTTCCTTCGTCTCATTACAGGGAAGGATAGGACCTCGGTCGGTTCCAAGGGTGAGGAAGAAGTGCCATCTGCTTAATCGGAAGAATCCGCTGAGACAAAAGCATTAGCAGAGGCTGAATCAGCTGCATCAGCAAGCGAATGCCTTTCTTAGAATGGTTCGGAAACCCAGTGAGAATCACCTTCTCACCCCGAATCCTAAGATCCAGGGAGGTTGGCTAGAAAGAGAATTTCCAAATCTAAAGAAGAGGCTGAAGCATCAGAATCCGCTGAAACAAAGGCTGAGAAAGCCAATAGCGGTTAAGCCACATCACGCTTTTCAGGGACCGATCAAAAGCCGTTTGTTTTTCGTTAAGAGACTTTTTTCTCTGATTCAAACTTAAATATTGGAGCTAGGGCTTAATTCTATGGGTAAGGTCAAGTTGATAAGCCGCCTACCTTCTTAATTAAGTTACATTACAGAGGGGCCTCCCTAACTCAAGTTGCTTGTGCCTGCTGTTACCTACCGTAGGACCTCCGTCCCCGAAGCGAAGATAGAGGAGACCTTCTTCCTGTTTCTAAGGTTGGGTGTTAATTAAAATCACACTTTTTAATAATTTGATTTTTCGGATGGACATAAAAGAAAAGGGTAAGATTTCCAAAAGCTATTTACGTAGGAGAATAAGTCATCGCTCGCGGCTTCCCGCTTTCAATTAGAGGGGCAGGGCATCTTTCTGTTGCCGGTTAGGTTAACCTCAAAAGTTCAATAGGGTAAGCTGCTAGCTCTAACCGAACTTTCGGGTATATATAAGTCCGACGAAAGACAACCCGCTTCTCAAAGGCGAGGTTCTGAAAGAAAGCAAGCGGTGCACTTAAATCTAAATAGGGTGGTATGGGTGAGAAAGATAAAGAGAAGATCTAGACAAAAGACCTACTCGATGGAATTAGCCAATGTGTGCTCCTAAAGTTAGAAAACGTCCCGGCAAGAGCTGTCAGAATTCATCCCAGAAGGTAAATTACCCTTTCTCTTGTGCCTGCATTCGCTATTCCTATTCCGCGAAAGCTTTTATGCCTAGCCCCAAAAAGGTGCTTCAGCTACGCTTTGGAATTGAGCTACCCAAGCAGACCAGCCCTTCCCGAGAAGAGCCAAAAGCGAAGGAGTTTCAGTAAGTAAGAATAAGATTAATGATTTGTGAAACATACTATTGGCAACATTAATCCGCCTAGCAAGAAAGAAGACTCTAGTTTCATCTCTGAATTACTTGATCAAGACGGTGCAATCGATTGAAGACTGAAGACCGGGCACTTAATGTCTAGATTGAGATCGAGATTAAGCTCCAAGTCATGTAGGTTCACGAGAAGGACGTTTGTTTTCTACCATAAACAGAGGAGTTCGGTTGCATTTACTAGGAGAAATCTTTCTCTCAATCGCTGGCAGTTGGACAAGGAAAGGCAAGAGCGAGCAGCCACACATGAACCGCGATGAACGATGTCATGATAGGCTTTCCATAACCATCTTTCCGGTAATCAAATCCTTCTTTCAGTCTCACGGGCCTCGATCAAGTACGCGTGCCACACCATTGACACTTGATTATAGCGAAACCTTGTGAATGGGTTTTCGTGCTATACACCACGTTGAGAAAGACCAACTTCCCTCTAGTCTGATGGATCGCTTTCTCTTGCGCATTAATGAATGGATCGAGGAATTGCGTATGAAAGGTTTATGGTCTATCTTATACTATCTAGTACGATCGATCAAGTCATTCAGTACAGTATCTTCGTCGGTGTAGGTCTCGGTCGTTGTAGTTGATATTGATTCTGATTAATTCGTTGTTATGATGTTCCAGTTTCGTTTCCTCTTTTGTTTGTACATCTTTCTCCCATGCTTTCCGTTGGTCAACAACCAACCACAACTCACGTCTTCCTGAATTGGGAGAGCAAGAATAAGTCTCTCTTCTTTTTTTTGGGGGGGGGCAGAGCAGTTAAAGAATGAACCAACCCAAATGATTGTTCCAGAATTGGTATCCCTCATAATTAGTGCAGTGGAATCATGGCAATTAGGATTTCAAGACGCAGAAACACCTATGATGCAAGGAATAGTGAGCAAAAGAATGGTTGTACCGGACAAAACTCATATACGTATTATTGTAACACCTTCTGATGTACCTGTACCTTCGTCAGGTGTCAAATGTGATGCTGCATCTGCTTGTTTAAATCAAATCTTGGTGGAAGCTGCTCCTAGGAAAGTTTATGGTTCTCAGGTAGTACCGGATAGGTCCCCCATGGCAGCATCTCCTATGGAGCCGCGTCTCTCACCTTGGGACCTTCTATCGGGGGCAAATCGCGAGCCCTCCCCCTTTAGCGGGTCTCAAATGGAGGTAGCGGGACCATCGAATCTACGAGGGGGTTCAGCTCCATCGCTGCCCATCGAATCAGGGACTGCGCTGTCCGCCAATGCAATCGCTTTCTCTGAAGCTGGGCCGTCCCAAGTAGCCCCAGCGATTTTTATTCCGCCAGAGGTAGTGTCCCAAGACGCTCTTTGGGGCGCACTTGAGGATACGGCGCGGAGCCTAATGCAATCCCGCGCCTACAGGGCGACAGATCGCGCCTTGGAGCGCTTTTATTCTGAACGAAACGAGCTCACTACGCTTCTCGCGGGCATGCTTCCTCAACGTGGCATTGTCGCGAATGCGGAAGACGTCCGGCGCGCTGTCTTGGCTCTAACCTCTGATATCTACGAGAATTATGAGGGGCGCCCAAAAAGAATGAGGGCGCTAAAAGACTCATTAATTAATCGTCCGGAGGGCAAAGCGTGGCGAGAGTTTATTAAGCATCTTCGGGAGCTCGGCGTCCCCGTAAATGCCGACGATGGCCCGAGGTAGAGCACTCAATGGGCCTAGATCGTTTGTACAGACAGACTTTTGGGGTGCTAAGATCCAAAGTCGAGAGGGAAACAGCCCAGATCGTACGCTAAGGTCCCTAAGCAATCACTTAGTGGCATAGAAGTCTCTCGCGCGGGCGAAGGAGATGCATTTCTGGTACTGGACAAGCTCTTAGGGAAGAATCTCTTTCTTATTTTTTTTTCCGTTATGCCGCTCCGCGAGCAAGGAGCGAAAGAACCAAGTGGGCTGTGGTGATGTCAGAATTTGCACCTATTTGTATCTATTTAGCGATCAGTCCGCTAGTTTCTTTGATCCCACTCGGTGTTCCTTTTCCATTTGCTTCCAATAGTTCAACCTATCCAGAAAAATTGTCGGCCTATGAATGTGGTTTCGATCCTTTCGGTGATGCCAGAAGTCGTTTCGATATACGATTTTATCTTGTTTCAATTTTATTTATTATCCTTGATCCGGAAGTAACCTTTTCCTTTCCTTGGGCAGTACCTCTCAACAAGATTGATCCGTTTGGATCTTGGTCCATGATGGCCTTTTTATTGATTTTGACGATCGGATCTCTCTATGAATGGAAAAGGGGTGCTTCGGATCGGGAGTAATCACTAGTGATAGGGCAAAAATCGGGGGAAAGGACAAAGGAAAGAGCGATGCCCACATTAAATCAATTGATTCGTCATGGTAGAGAAGAAAAACGGCGCACGGACCGTACTCGAGCTTCGGATCAATGTCCCCAGAAGCAAGGAGTATGCCCGCGTGTTTCAACGAGAACACCGAAAAAACCTAATTCAGCTCCACGTAAGATAGCCAAAGTACGTTTGAGCAATCGACATGATATATTTGCTCACATTCCAGGCGAAGGTCATAATTTGCAGGAACATTCTATGGTGTTAATAAGAGGAGGTAGAGTGAAAGATTTGCCAGGTGTGAAATTCCATTGTATTCGAGGAGTCAAGGATTTGCTGGGAATTCCGGATCGAAGAAGAGGCAGATCAAAATATGGTGCGGAAAAACCCAAATCGAGATGAATGGAAGATGCCTCTGGAACTAACTTGTTTTTCTAGATCAGTCGAGGTATTCATTGAAAAGTCTCAATGCTATCTTCGACAGTCTTGAGAGCGAGGGCCGCAATAGCGACCACTAAAATTTTGTTTCTAAAAGATCCCGCTCTTGATCTGGGCGGGATCTATCAGCAGCGGCATTCTTCCTTGCTCGTTCCTAGGAACTCAGTAACGTGGCCAGTAAGTCAGCGAGCATTGAGGCAGGCAGACAGATATTATTAACTGCTTTAAGTCGGTAAGACAAGGAAGGCTGATTTCACCGATCATTCCTACTTGACGCTTTGGACGAGTATTTTCAAAACCTCAGTTCACTATCATTAAGGGAACTTCTTGGATCACCGCTTTGAGTCTTAAGGCGACGGAAGGCAGAAGAGGGAAAGTAGCTCTATTTACAATTAAAAAAAAGAATTTAGGCACAGCCTTTTCCACAGTTACAGAAGAGAAGCCTTTGCCGCGCTTTGAAATATTGGCCCGGATTACGCTTTCAAATCAATAGTTCATTGACCGCCTCTGATCTTTTGTTTGTTTGAACAAGCCTTTTTACTACAGTTTGTTACTAAAGAAAGAATGTGCCATACTATCGAACTATAGGCGAGATGAAGTGAAGCAAGCAAGGGAAGAGTTCCGAAAAAGCGATTGATCCACTTAAGATAAGATCGATAGATAGAGTACGGGACAGGACCAACACTAACAGGGGACGTAGAACATATTTATTTAAAGGAATCGCCAGACAGAACAAAAAGCTAGAAGAAAGATGACCGGGGCCGGGAATCGAACTATTAAATAAAAATAAGGACCGATGAGACCTTTATATTATAATCTTAGAAAACCCTTACTATAATCGATTATTTGCACAGATCCGCTGAAATAAGGCCGATATCCGCATTAGAATTAACCTATCGTACTGAGTGAGGACGACCTATGAGATGGTTTAAACCGGGCTTTCTACTAAATCAAAGAAGCAATAGAGAAGAACTAATGGACAGGCCAGACCGTATAAGACTTTTTACTGGAATGAAAAGAAAGAGAAGGGATTCACGGGCAAAGGAGAAAGATACTATTAAAAGAAGCGATTCCTTAAACAAGGGATGAGCGTTGCCCAAGCAGTTAAAACCTATTAGAGTACAGTTGACCTCAGACCTATTCCCGATTGTAGAAGCGGAAAGGAGAATGCAAATCCCTTCTAAGTTCGTCTCACTTACGGGAAACGGTTACTAGCTCGACTGACAAATTTCCAACTGATAAAAAAAAGAAGGCGGCTTTTTCGCACCGATATATGAATAGGAGGGCTCCGGGTAGAGAGATAGAGATATGGGGGCGTAATCTTTTTGCGCTGAAACCTTACCCTTATGAAGGCGACCACTTATGTTACATCAATCTATTCTTGTCTTGACCTATGTATTCTCCAACTCCATCCACGATCTAAGGACTTCGTCTCGTGAACATCAACAAAAGATGCCTACTTAGATCCTTGTGGTTCAGTCTTTTTCTTGTTACGAATGAGCGAAGCGGGATTCTCTTTGAAGAAAGGGGTGGAAAGAAAGACTCATATTTGTTCGATCAAATCGGCTTGCTTATGCAGCTACCACTTGTACCCAAGGCAATTTACTTGTGCTCTACCAAAACAAAAGAATAGGGCTTATCAGGACCCTTAAATCTTTGAGTTTGCATCCGCTGTTGATCGATTAGTTCCTGTTGAGGGAAAATTAGTAACATCCACTGAAGAGCAGCCGGCATAATCTGATCTAGGACTAGGACCTGGCCCTGCCACGAGAGGTGTGCATTTAGTAGAATATTTCCTAGCGCTTCTTTCAGATCTCTAGAAACATACGGATTTTAGGATCTTCTATATCATATAGGTTGAACCGAGTCGGAGACTTAGCCTGATATTGCCAACCACTTCAGCCCGGAAGAGATGCTCATGTAACTCATTCACAGGGGATGTCTCGGACAAGGAAAGCTGTTCTATGGCCACTCGGCGCTTCCGGGGAATGCTTTTTATGGTTTCTTACGTATCTTTCCGGGGCTTAAAGTGCGAAGAAATATGTGTTTTCGTAGGAGAGTTCATCTGGTTCAGGATTTGGCCATAACATCCGAGAATGTGTATACCCGGAGTACATGACCCATCGACCCAAGGAGTGGCGGAACCGCCCAATTCTTTTTCTTTTATCAAAACTATATTCGCATCTATCTCCCCGCTTAGAATCTACTCTACTTATACCAATAGGGATATTCTGATGGGACCGAGGAATCGGAGTTCTCTCCTTTAGGGACAAGGTCGGATTGAGAAAGTACACCTCCCGGAGCTATTTGATCAAGTGCCGAGGGGTTCTTTTTTACAACTATTTCCCAGTCTTCGATCGCCGCCGTGGCATCCATTGATTCAACAGATTTAGATACTCAAGCGGAAAAGGCTTAAGTTGACCTACTTTGGTTGAGCTGCCCGTAGAATACTTTAACTGGAATGGGCACGAAGCTATCTAAGAAAGGGCTTGTTCGGAACTTATATCTATCTCCCAATGCTTACGAACAAGAAGGTCGGGAGTGAAAGCCTTTAGTCGGCCTATGCGGATTACTCTTTTTTCCAGGAACAAGAAGAACTAGCTCTCAACAACAGCCGGAGGCGAGGTGTCTCTATCTGTAGTTGACCTACCCCTTTCTGACCTAAGGCACCTTCGGCCAGGGCCCTTACGTATATGAATTTCCGAACTGCGATAATCTAATTTATGTCTTTTACTAGGATAGATGCATCCGAGGGTCGGGTAAAGCCCCCCGCCCTTTGGGTTGGGCATCTGCTATTGATCACAAGAATGCAACAGAAAAACTACTTACTTAATTATAGTACTCTTTGATTCAAATGGGAATGAAAGACGAAGAAATGCAGTGAAAGAAACATGATCTTTTGTGGTAAGAAGGAAAGAAAGGGTTGGAGCTCAGTACGACATCATGATCCGAACAAAACGTAAAGCCCTGTGGGTGGGTAACCATTTGTTGTCGACTCGGGCCGTGCCATCTTGTTTCGCGGGAAGACGCACTTCGCGTTAGCAAGGTTAGACATATCTCTTTAGTGGTTAATCAAAATACAAGATGGTTGACTACGAGATTTTTATCATTATATTAAAGTGCCGTTCCGATACGAAACCTAGAAGAAATCCGTTCATTACAATTGATATTCCATCAGGAGCTATATAGATCAGAGGTTGGAACCGCTAAAGCTTAGACTGCAGCTTCGCCGGCTTAGTTGTTTGCTTCGCTTGTAACCGTGATTGGAAGGACAAAAACAGCCTCATCTTTTCCATTCCTAACCGCTGTAAGCCGAGTTGACCCACCAAAAGTATGGACTTTCAACATCTCTATATGAAAGCCATGAAAGTTCCTTACCGAGAAACTCACTTTTTGCATCCCCAATGTCTTCTATATCTGAGAGGTCCGAGAAAGAGGCCCTATTTGTACTTTTTTATGATACTTAAACAGGCGGTAGCCCTGCAGAGATCTTTTTGGGTGAGAAAAACAATTCATTCTACTAAAAAGGAATAACCAGAGGAACACCTGGCTATAGCTATACCTCTCCCGATTAACAGAGCGTGAGGAAGGGGCAAAGTAACTCAACTAGAGCAAGGGGCTGCGCAGTTCATGCTTGGACAACGACTCAAGGAAGCTTTCTCTCGTTACGAAGTTCGCTCGTACGAAAATTCATATCCTTCTTGTCCCGACTTGGGTGCTCTCACTAAGTCAATTCCAAGAAAAGACTAAGACTTCAACAGCAGCTAGGTCTAGAGGGAAATTATGAGCATTACGTTCATGCATAACTTCCCTACTATTGGATCGCGAACCGATGCCGTATGGAAGACTCTAACCACTGAGTTAAGTAGGTCAATGAGAATTCCTATTCGATCCATTTCTTTTCTTCTTCAATTGATCATAGCTATGCTATTCCACGACTCCCGCTAGGTGTAAAGTTACTGGGTTCCAAACCTCACCCTTGAAACGATTTAAGCTGCTTCATAGATTTCTGTCTTTCTGTTACGCGACAGCATCACGGTTGTTACAGTCGGCGCTCTGCGTTCATGATACTCTGGGGTTACTTGCTTAGTGCTTGCGCTAAGCAAGGCGGTCGGGAATTGGCTGATGAAGAGGAATAACCTTAACTTTTATTATCTGTAGCTGTTGGAACAGGGGCGGTTGAAGAAAGTCGTCTGGGGACTAGAGCGCTCGCCCTGATCAATGCGAAATTGATCGAGATGGGATCATGATTTGATTGGAAATGCGTAAGTAAAAGGAGATGGGAGTAATCAGGCGTTCTATATACTATGAATAACCTTTTTCATTTCCTTCATTTTATATAAACTAGTGATGCACTTCTATAGCCTTTATAGTGAAGTTCACTCCTTTGGTATTGAAACTTATCTTATTTTAGCAGCAGAAATTGCCTTCTTCTTTGCTGCTACAGCGGAACCCTTAAAATCAGAAGAAACTTCCTCTTTGGCTTTGAAGCTACAGCTACCTTTCAATCAAAAACGGCTACAACGCGCAGTTGCTATTAGCTTATTTATTTACTTGAGGCATAGGCATAGGCGGGATAGGGCTTTGCTTTAGCATAGGGCTAAAAAGAAGCTCTATAAGCCGAAATATAGTACCTGTAAACCCCTTAGTTCCTCTTCTTTACCATAGGGTAGGGGGCGTGAAGCTATAGAAACAAAAAGGCTACTTACTAGCTTTGCCTGCTTGGTTGTACACAGCTACTAAAGCAACGCTATTTTGCTATTCTACAGCTTGAAAATGGCTCCTAAAGCTAACTACTAGCACTAGCAGGAGCTAATAGCAAAAGCAAAGCTAGTAGCCAGCCGCTGCTATCTCTTCCTATATAGCATAGCTTCAAAATAGCCCAAAGCAATTGTCCTATAGAGCTTCCACCTTCCCTACGCTAAATCAAAGGAGCTACTAGAACAGCTAAGGTAGTAGCCTTAGATTTAGCTGTAGCAGCTAGGAATTGAGCTTTCAAGCTTTGCTTTTGGTTTCATTTAGCTGTAGCTGATTTGGATTGAAAGCCTGTAGCAGCTTGGAGCACACTCGATTGAACTCACACAGGGAGCTTTCTTACCCAACGGCGTTACAGGACGTCGACATTGGCCAATGAGGAGATTAGGCGGCAATTGAAAGAGCTGCTCGAAAAGGTCATGGTTGGCCCAGTACATCCTCTTGTGCCTCGCCCCTTTCTCTAAAGGGTCTTGGTGCCGAAGAAGGCTCTAATTACACCACCTCGCCGGAAGAACGGTTTGGTAAAATCGCCAGGATTTAAATCAAGATGAAATCAATGCCTGAAAAAAGACTGTACAAGAGGTCATATACAAGAAAAAAAGAAAAAGGTAGACTCAATGTCATAGAAATAGAATACATCGGAATCAGCACCGTCTTATTCGTTTGCAAAAATAGGACTAAAAAAAATCATGATTCGGTAAATAGGCCACTGATCGGCATCCAAGCTTTACTAACTAATAGGGGTGAGGGGCCGGCAAGCGCGTACCAAATCATTCGAGGGTAGCTAAGCAAGGAAATAAGCAAAGACAGCTTATGGTCGTGTGCGGGCAAAAAAGTATCATCAAAGCTTCCAGTGTTGAGTTGTCACAAGTAGGTTTTTTAGTCATAGCTAGACAGCCAAGATAGACGTCCTTCTCCTCGGTCAGACTCACCAGTATCCTTGGTTGGAAAAGGAATTGGATAAGGCTCACATTACTGCCACTTCACCAGAAGATCAAGGCCATGTCGAAACTGAAATACCAGAGGCACTTCCTCTTAGCCATTCACTAAAGTTTTTTCTTTAAAAAGAAAGGGGTGGTAGAGCAAGATTCGCGCATCCAGTTGTCCGGTCAAAAAGAAGAAGGTTAACAAGCGCAAAAACAATACTCAACAAAATGCTCAATCCACATCCGGAAAACAAAAAACGATAGTCTAAAGAAAGAAGAGGGGTCATGCCTACTCCCAAACAGTGCGTTCTTCAGTTCTGCCTTTCGGGAATCAGATGATGAGAGGACCAAGGCTAGATGATCGTGTCATTCTTTCTTTATACGCCAGAAAACCCGTCGTATTCTATCTTTTTATTTTTGCCTTCGTCCGAATTAACCCAGGTTTGCAAAACTTATGTTGCAGGTGAGTCACCACTTCAACAAGAGACCGAACAAGGCTTCTTTCGGCCTGCTTGACCGTCCTTTTCTTGTCCTTCTGCCTTACTGCTTTCTCCGAACCGTCTGTCTTCCTGTCTTGTTCTCCGCTTCTTGTTCCCACCTAAACTTGCTCTGACTTTGCGGGCGTGCCTCTCCTTGCTTAGATGCTGCTTGTGCCTCCGTAGATGGTGGATCCTAAACAACTAGCACTGGATTTTTGACCTGTCGGTAGTAGGGTTCGAGATGGAGATTTAGTTATATATGATGCTTATCCAGGTATCCAGTGCCCTATAAAGACCTCTATATAGAAGCTTTCTCTCTTCTGTTACACATCCTGAGTCCCTTTCGGCACACTAAGTGACTTGACTTCGTATCCTTGCTTCTGTTCCCGTCCGCTCTAAAAAACCAGTGTTCTTAGAAGGTCGTTAAAACTGCCTTTGACGTTCAAAATCGCAACGAACAAGACAGAGCCATGCCGGCGGTATAGAAAGTGAAACATTCTTTCTTTTCGTTCGGCAAGCAGGAAGAGTGAAAGTCAAGTTTAGAGAAAAGCACTTCTGCTGTTCCGGGTTACAGGTACATGGAACTAGGCTTGGCTTAGAGAAAACGGATTGTGCCGGTACGGGCTCGGTAGCTAGCCAAGTCAGGTAGGCTCTAAGTAGAATATCCCCTTTGCGGTTGGAGATGGCGAACACTAAAGCCCTGTAATAAGGAGACAGGGTACAATACGATAGAACTTTACTAATGGGATGATGAGTACATCGCCTATTTCCTTTCCTAAGGGCCATTGGCAAATCAAGATCCGACAGAGAGAAAGGAACCGCAAGGTTGAGATGTCGGAGATGAAGAAGATTTAGAATCTTAGCGGTAGGATTAGGACGGGGATGGGCATGAATAGGATTCTGGGGGGTTGACGGAAAGACGAAGCATCGTACGAAGGAAGCATCCAAAGCATCATTTGCATCAATCAAAGCAGTAGCTCTGGTGAAGAGCTAAAGGCTGAAATGACATCCTAGCTCCGTTGACCCGGCAAATGAAGAACAGTAGTGAGCCTTCCTTAACAGGTGGGCATTTCGAAGCGATTTGTAGCGCTGCTCTAGTATAAATTCTCATAGCACATTTCCTCCGTAATAGGCTAAACCTTCAAGCCAGACAGGTTTCACAGATAAGGGGGGCGTAGGCTCAAGCAGGGTTGTGAATCCGAAACTAAGGGAGGGGCATATCACTAATAGCTTTCGGTTTCAACGGTTTTAAAGTCAAGCTCTTTCACGCTAGTTGTTTTTACACCACATGATAGTGAGTGAATTAGATATACAGACTCAGTCCGGTCGTACCAGGTCAGCTCAAGGCATAGCATAATTGCGTAGGTGAGGCGAGACTTCTTTGAGAGCGACCTTACAGGTTGGCAGTGGTTGAGGAGGGTAATACAAGTCAAGGAGAAGGGCGGGCTCCAAACTCATCAATCGGTGTTGCTTTGTAAGCAATTGGAGCTCAGGGAGGCAGGCACAGGCTGCAGAGCCACCAAAGGAGGAAGGGGTGGTTGTTTGAGGCGATGCTAGTTCTAGCGCGCTAGCTAGCGTACTCTTTCTTTCTGCGAGTCAGACAGAAATAAAGCCAACGGTGTTATGTTAAGAGAGAGATCCGTTTGAGACAGGATACGTTTCGTACGTATAAGAAGGAAGTCCCGGGAGACCTGTTACTTAGGAAGGTGCAGCAGGGCATTCAACTTAACTTAAAGAAGGGGCGAAGCATAGGGACTGAGACTGAAAACTACACCTATAATATACAGATATAATATACAAAAAGAATGCTCCTAGTGTTCTTGCTTGTGCGATCTGCTTGCCCCCGGCCAAACCAACCGAACTGAAATGCCCTTTTTGCTTAACCAGGATAAGTCTCGCGTTAAGTGGCTTATATATACCAAGAGTGAAGAAGGAAACCACTACGATAGGAGTGGTTCTAAGTGCGCCTTTCCCATAATACAAGAAGAAAGCACCGACCAGTAGCACTCCACAATTGCTTGATGTAGACGTCAAAGCATTTTTTCAGAATTCATTATTAAAGGCCCGGAAGACGAAGAGCAAAGCTCTATGCTACAAACAAGCCAACTCCTCCTCCATTTGCTCCGCTTTTCAACTCATTTCAAAAACTCTTCTTTCTTCTAAGTACTTGTCAGCCCGTAATCCCCCTTTGCAGCTTTCAAGCAGGAGTGCGCTAGTTGACGGAACTATGAATAAGTGGGCCCAGCCCAGCAAGCGTAACGTAACTATCATCTAAGCGCCTCTGTTTGCCTAAAGTCGACTACCGTCCGTTTCGGAAAGCACATGGCATTGAACCACTCCGAGCCAGGGATGAGAGAGACTCTCTATTACTATAAGGAAAATCTCATATATAACAAGTGGAGTTCTTTCTTTCTCCCATAATCTTCTTTTTCTCAATCGCCCGAAAGAGTGAAAACCCGTTTAAATGGTGGATGATTTCTTGATGGTTGAATGTGACCAAGAGTTGAATCAGTTGCCGATGGTGGTATACCTTATATAAGTAGTTATTGATCCCCAGCCAAGTGCCGGCGAGTTAGCTCTTGGAGGAAGGCATTAATGTACGAGCAGAGGTTGTTTCGAAATAACCGGTGTTAGCGACGAAGGGATTGTTTGCAAGAGAAGGTTGCCCAGTTAAGATACGAGCAGGAGGCATGCCACGCATAGTATAAAAAAGGGCAGAGAAGAGGATTGATGGACAGAGGGAAGATACATATATTATATGGATGCCCCAGAAAAGCAGGAGGAATCGGCTGCTGGTGGAAGGTTTTGCAGGAAATGAATCACTAGTATAAGAAGGGGACAAGGAATGCCCTTTGCCACGTGAATCAGACTAGGTTTATCTCAGATGCGGGATTACCAATGTCGCGATTGGAATTAGGAAAGGAAGCTGTGGCACTTCTGAATATGAGGAGGAGGTTTTTTCTATAGCAATAGTAGACACGCTACGATCTTTGGCTCTTTGCTAGACAAGAGCTATACAGGAAGCATCGAATGCCATGGTTCTTGTTACAGACTAGGCTGCAAGTGAGAGTGATAGAATCCGCTCAGCTGTGAATGCTGCCGATGCCGATACCGGAGCAGCTAAAGGCAGTACAACCATCCAATTGCAATTCCATTGCACATTCATCTTCCTCTATCAATGCTCTTATTACTGATAAAGAAATGACATAAGTTATGTTCGAGATCGCTTCTGTGCGGTGAATCCTGAATATCTAACTGAACGGAACCTCTTCTTGCGATGTGGAGACTGAGCAGCATGTTCCGCGGCTTCGGCAGCCCAGCTTCTTAAGTTAAGGTGCTTCCAACTGTTTGAAGGTGATTGGATGGCAGAATTCTAGACCATATAACCTTGCCAACTAAAGCGGCCTACTCTATCGCAGTAAGGGCTTAAGCGATCGAAGTGACCTAACCTGGCTCCATCTAGAAGGGCCCTCGGTCATCTATTTCGTCTTTGGAACTCCTTAAAGAGTTTACGGGCCTAGCTCAACGAAAAGGCAAGTCCTTCGGTTCCAGGTTCGAGTGATGGTTCACCAGTAAGAGATCAACGAAAAGCAAGCCTTCTTCCCAGTTTGAACTAAAAGAAAGTAGTTGAAACCCGAGACCAAAGGAGTGTACGTTACTTAAGGAAGTGTACTTAACGAGGGGCTGTTGAGTAAGGGAGGGGTCGGTATACTAATATAAGTCTTTGTCTCTACCCTAGCTAGAAGAAAGAAAGGGTATGCCTGCGCGTAGAAGACCTAAAAAGCCTAATTCGGATCAGCCTATGAAAAGTAGTTCCCCGTGGAAAGCGAGAGAGCTGTTGATGGAAGAGGAATCACCGGGTTGTTCGGTTCAATGGTTGGGAAGCTAAGCTCCTTAGAAAGGATTGACCGAGAAGGCGACCCCTTTTGTTTGCTTTTCCTGTTTGCTACCTAATAAGCAATTTACTCTTTGTTTGCGATTCTTTCAAGGAAGGATCCATACGATCATATTGGCTCTATAGCAGAAAAGGTCTTTCTTTCATGGACTAGATCCCAGCGGACAGCGATCTTCTTACTGAGAACCCAACGTTTAACGAAGAAGATGGGGAATCACCCACATGAGGACCAGAAGACGCATT